AGCACCCTTTTTGTTCAATAAGATACCAAAGTGGATGATTGACCCAAGAAAAAATCGCGGGAAATCCTTTGATAGGGCGGATTCCTATTTCTCAATGATATTCCACAATCAAGACAATTGGCTGAATCCCGTGAAAACATTTCATCGAAGTTCATTGATATCTTCTTTTTATAAAGCAAATCGACTTCGATTCTTGAATAATCCACATCACTTCTGCTTCTATTCTAACACAAGATTCCCCTTTTCTGTGGAAAAGGCCCATATCCATAATTCTGATTTGACATATGGACAATTCCTCAATATCTTGTTCATTCGCAACAAAATATTTTCTTTGCCCGTCGAATATGCTTTTGGGGGGAGAGAGACTATTTCACCAATCGAGTCACAGGTATCTAACATATTCATACCTAACGATTTTCCACAAAGTGGTGACGAAACGTATAACTTGTACAAATCTTTCCATTTTCCAAGTCGATACGATCCCTTCGTCCGTAGAACTAGTTTCTCGATCGCAGACATTTCTGGAACACCCCTAACAGAGGGACAAAGAGTGCATTTTGAAAGAACTTGTTGTCAACCTCTTTCAGCTAGGAATCTATCGGATTCAGAAGAGAAGAACTTGCATCAGTATCTCAATTCAAACATGGGTTTGATTCCCACTCCATGTTCTGAGAAAGATTTACCATGCAAAAAGAGGAAAAAACGGCGTCTTTGTCTAAAGAAATGCCTTGCGAAAGGGCAGATGTATAGAACCTTTCAACAAAGGGCTCTTTCAACTCTCTCAAAATCGAATCTATTCCAAACATATATGCCATGGTTCTTGACAGGGTACTGGATATTTGTAGATAATTTTGTAGATACTTTTTCAGACCTATTGCCGATTTCAGATACTTTTCCAGAACTATGGCTGATACTACGTAATAGTCAAAAATTGGTATCCATAATACGAAGTAGCAGTAAAAAATGGGTATTCATCCTTCGGGATATTAGGCATAGATTGGGTAGATCGTGGCGAATTCTTTGGAAAAAAGCGCGTCTTAATCTGATAAGTGAAATTTCGAATAAGTGTTTACATAATGTTCTTCTGTCCGAAGAAATGATTCATCGAAATAATGAGTCACCATTGATATCGACACATCTGAGATCGCCAAGTGTTTGGGAGTTCTTCTATTCAATCCTTTTCCTTCTTGTTGTTGCTGGATATCTCGTTTGTACCCAGCTTCTCTTTGTTTCCGGGGCCTCTAGTGAGTTACAGACAGAGTTCGAAAAGGTCAAATCTTTGATGATGGAATCATCTATGATTGAGTTGCGAAAACTTCTGGATAGGTATCCTACATCTGAACCAAATTCTTTCTGGGTAAAGAATCTCTTTCTAGTTGCTCTGGAACAATTCCGTTCTAAGAAGATATATTTGAATATCAATCTCATCGATCTCATATCAAATCCCATCAATCGAATCACTTTTTCGAGAAATACGAGACATCTAAGTCATACAAGTAAAGAGATCTATTCATTGATAAGAAAAAGAAAAAACTGGAACGGGGATTGGGTTGATGATAAAATAGAATCCTGGGTCGCGAACAGTGATTTGATTGATGATGAAGAAAGAGAATTCTTGGTTCAGTTCTCCGCCTTAACGACAGAACAAAGGATTGATCAAATTCTATTGAGTCTGACTCATAGTGATCGTTTATCAAAGAATGACTCTGGTTATCAAATGATTGAAGAACCGGGAGCAATTTACTTACGATACTTGGTTGATATTCATAAAAAGGATCTATTGAATTATGAGTTCAATCCATCCTGTTTAGCAGAAAGACGGGTATTCCTTGCTCATTATCAGACAATCACTTATTCCCAAACTTCGTGTGGGACTACTACTTTGCACTGCCCATCTCATCGAAAACCCTTTTCGCTCCGCTTAGCCTTATCCCCCTCTAGGGGAATTTTAGTGATAGGTTCTATAGGAACTGGACGCTCCTATTTGGTCAAATACCTAGCTACAAATTCCTATGTTCCTTTCATTACGGTATTTCTGAACGATAACAAGCCAAAAGTTATGGATGAGGATGAAGATGAGGATTATTACGAGATAAAGGTTGGTGGTAGTGACGAGATTGATGCTAGTGACGCTGCTAGTGACGCGATTGATGCTAGTGACGAGATGGATCCTGACCTTGATACGGAGCTGGAAGAGCTAACTATGATGAATGCGCCAACTATAGATAGGATGTCGGAACTAGGCCCCACCCTTCAATTCGAATTAGCAAAAGCGATGTCTCCTTGCATAATATGGATTCCAAACATTCATGATCTGGATGTGAATGAGTCGAATTACTTATCCCTAGGTCTATTAGTGAACCATCTATCTGAAGGATGCTCCAATAGAAATATTCTTGTTATTGCTTCGACTCATATTCCCCAAAAAGTGGATCCCGCTCTAATAGCCCCGAATAAATTAAATACGTGCATTAAGATACGAAGGCTTCTTATTCCACAT